GGGTAAAGTAACTTGATGTTGATTGTTCTCTAAATAGAACGTTTCTTCTTCTACATGTAGAAAAGGAATAAATAAATTAATCAAATTCCGGGAGGCTTCGTGAAGTGCTTCTTTAGGAGTTAAACTTCCATTTGTCCATATTTCTAGAAAAAGAATCTCTTGTTTTTCATTCCCATTCCCATAAGAATGAATACTATGATTCGCGTTTTGAACAGGCATGAATACAGCATCTATAGGATAACTTCTGTCTTCAAAGTTATTTGACATTTTTAGACTATATCCGCGATTCCTCTCGATTTTTAATCCAATACACAAATCTATTGGTTCCGTTAAGGTAGCTATATGCTGTGTATTATCAATGATTTCCACAGAGGGCGGTAAAATGATGTCTCGAGCAGTTATATATCCGGGACCTTGGACACAAATAAGCGCGTTGCGCGTTCCATATAGATTACTTCTTAATACAATCTCGTTCAAATTCATTAAAATTTCATGTACTGATTCTTGAATACCTACTATGTTAGAATAGTCATGTGGTATGTTCTCAGATTTTGCACGTGTAATACATGTTCCTTCTATTTCACCAAGTAAAGCTCTTCGCATCGCAATGCCTATTGTGTCGGCTTGGCCTTTCATAAGTGGAGACAGAATAAAGCGTCCATAATAAAGACGCTTACTGTCTCTTCTTGATTCAACACACTTCCACTGTAGTGTCCGAGTAGATACTTTGACTTTCTCTCGAACCATAGTAATTTTATTTGATCAGATCATTGAATCGTTTATTTCTCTTGAAACCCTTTCAGCCTTTATTTATCGTTCTATACACGTCTTTTTTTAGGGGGTCTACAACCATTATGTGGCATGGGGGTTACATCTCGTACGAAACTTAAAAGTATACCGCTTCTACGAATAGCTCGTAATGCTGCATCTCTTCCCAGTCCAGGGCCTTTTATCCTTACTTCAGCTCGTTGCATACCTTGATCCACTACTGCTCGAATAGCATTTCCTGCTGCGGTTTGGGCAGCAAAAGGTGTTCCTCTTCTTGTACCCCTGAATCCACAAGTACCCGCGGAGGACCAAGAAATCACCCGACCCCGTACATCTGTAACGGTCACAATGGTATTGTTGAAACTTGCTTGAACATGAATAACTCCCTTTGGTATTCTACGTACATTTTTACGTGAACCACTACGTGTATTTTTACGTGAACCAATTCTTAATATAGGTTTTGCCATATTTTTTCATTTCACAAGAAATATATGGATATATCCATTTCATGTCAAAACGGACCTTTTTTTTGCCAGCTTCTTGGAAGTGCCTTTTCCTTTACTTTATTTCCTTTAGTAAGATTATCCTTGTCTTTGTTTATGCCTCGGGTTGGAACAAATTACTATAATTCGTCCCCTCCTACGGATTAGTCGACACTTTTCACAAATTTTACGAACGGAAGCCCTTATTTTCATAGTTGTTATTCCTTAATTCTTTGAATATATTTATTGTTGGACGAAAAAAAAGGTTTCTTGATATTTTTTAATCTTGAATTGTATCTTCGTGAAAGGAATGGTGAAATTGAAAAAACCATTTACTCATTTGAATCCTTGTTATGGAGCCTAGAAAATGGCTGTCCCCTGATTAACTTATACCTAAGAACTTACTAAAATTTTTATTTTTTCTCCTATAGGTATACCTATACAAAAATATGTCGAATCCTTTCAGAAGTATGACCTAAAATTAAACAAATCTTTAGTATCTAAAAAAATCGAGCCATGCCGTTCGGAAGTGATTCAGAACGAAAACTTTCATTAAGTCATTTTTTTCTTTTATTTCAGTCGAGGTAAAACATCCTAAACTTTTTTAGCAGGGGTGGTATTACACAACCCCCCTTTTTCACAAATCGTAAGTTCCGGATATCCAATTTTTATATTAGAAGGATTACCATATATAACACAAAATTTCTCCGCCGATTCGTTTTAGTCGAGCTTCTCGGTCTGTCATTATACCTTGAGAAGTTGAAAGGATTACAATTCCTATTCCGCCTAAAATTCGTGGAATTCGTTGAGAGTTAGAATAGATTCGTAGACCCGGTCGACTTATTCTCTTTAAATTTAAAATCGTTTTATAGGATTCTTTCTTATTTCGTCTATGTCTTAGGGTTAAAATCAAAAAATATTGGTTGTTTTCGCGATGTTTCCTTACGTTTTCGATAAAACCCTCCCGTAAAAGTATTTTAACAATGCTTTCGGTGATGTTAGTCGATCCTATCCGAACCGTTCCTTTTCTATTCATGTCAGCATTTCGTATGGAGGTTATTATATCAGCAATAGTGTCTTTCCCCATGATAAGTTAAAATTCCTTATTGTTCTATAAATTTTGATATAATCAACATGTTCTTTTTCTTTTATTTATATATAGATATAGACGAATTATATATTAATATATGAATTTAATTATTAATATTTTATTATTAAGGGTATATGCGTGATACACAATCTATTAATTCATTTTATTTCAATACCATTTTTTTAATCCTCTACCAACTATTGATACTTAGGCTCTACTAACTATCGATACTTAGGTCTTATAATACCTCAGGAGCTAATGAAACTATTTTAGTAAAGTTTAATTGTCTCAATTCCCGTGGGATCGCCCCAAAAACTCGAGTTCCTTTTGGATTTCCTTCTTGATCAATGACAACTGCGGCATTGTCATCATATCGTATTATCGTCCCATTGTTACGTTTGAGTTCTTTACAAGTACGTACAATTACAGCTCTGATCACTTCTGATCTTTCTAGAGGAGTATTTGGTATTGCTTCCTTGATTACAGCAACAATAACGTCACCAATATGAGCATATCGACGATTACTAGCTCCTATTATTCGAATACACATCAATTCTCGAGCCCCGCTGTTGTCTGCTACATTCAAATAGGTTTGTGGTTGAATCATATCATTTTTTTTCTATCTCTTCTTTTAATGCAAAGGACTAAGTAAAAAAATATTATTTGTCAAAAAAAGAAAACTGATAATCTTTTTATCCTTAAATGTTATTTAGCTTTTTCATTCTATATTCCTATTCAGAAATAATGAATTGGGTTTTTATAGGCATTTTTGATGCCGCTATTGAAATAGCTTTTCTGGCTATATTTTCGGGTACACCACCCATTTCATAAAGGATTTTACCTGGTTTAACCACAGCTACCCAATACTCCGGGGATCCTTTCCCAGAACCCATACGCGTTTCCGCAGGTCTTACTGTAACTGGTTTGTCTGGAAATATACGTACCCAAATTTTTCCACCACGTCGTACATTTCGTGTCATTGCTCGTCGCCCTGCTTCTATTTGTCTAGATGTGATCCAAGCAGGTTCAAGTGTTTGAAGAGCATATCTACCAAAACAAATACGATTCCCACGAGAAGATATTCCTTTTAGTCTTCCTCGATGTTGTTTACGAAATCTGGTTCTTTTTGGGTTATAGTTGATGGTTTTTTTCTAAATTAGAAATTCCATCTCTACTACAGAACTGAACGTGAGAGTTTCTTCTCATCCAGCTCCTCGCGAATAAAAGGACTAAAAAAGCTTGTATTTAAGATATAGATGTAGTTAATGATTAATTCTATTAATCATGATATTTTTTGAAATTCCATCCGATCTCTTCTAAATTTTTTTATGTCTTTTTCGAAATGGAATCCAAGATGAATTCTATTTATTTAAAAATAACGTAATATCATCATCTCGAATGTCGTTTTTGTTAGAGTTAGAATATTCTAACAAATCCTTATTTTCTTTTATCTTTTTAATTTTTTTTTTTTCGTATTTTATTACTTTTTTTCAAATAAAAAAAAATTTCGCTGACGAATATTTACTCTTTCAATATCTATTTAAGTTTGATGTTTATCCCACGAGGTCTCAGAATAAAAATCAGACTAGATAATAAAGTTTCTGGTTTATTCCGCCATCCTGTCCAATGAATTACTAAGAGTTGTTTTTCAAGAGAATCCTCTATATTCATGGGTTCCGTCGTTCCCATCGCTTCTTGATTAATCATTAGGCCCGAATTCTACAATGGAGCTCTTACATGAAATTTTTAATTTCATTTTTAAATTTGTTTTTGAGTCAATTTTCTCAGTTTTTATTGGCTCAAGGCTCTTAAGTTTTGGTTTTCGGAACAGATTTATTTAATTATTATGAATGAATCTGTATTGATGCTTTATTACATTGCTTTTCTTACAGTGACCTCATAGACTTTCCCAATTGGAATCATATATCATTAATAGTAAATTTTTTCTCTCTTTCTTTCATCCTTCCATTTATCCGCATACTTTTCGATTACCTTTCATAACTTACTAATCATATTTCTTTATTCTTTTTTTTGTAAAAAAAAAATTCAGTTGCTACAATGATATGATGAGTCTATCATATCTTGACTGATTTTTTTTGATCCAGATAATGCGAAGCAATGAGTTGCTTAGGTTATTTATTAATGCTATAGTTATTAGTTGCTGTTATGTTATAGGTAAGTTCTTTTTTCTTTTTTTTTTTTTTTTATCTTAATCTAATGGAATCCTAAACCAACGAGTCACACACTAAGCATAGCAATTATATCAAAGGAGTTTTGATGGAAATTTTTATTTAACCTTATAGAATTGCTTATTTTATTCGTAAACACAAAAAAGAAGACTACAATTTTTTTTATTTCTGTTTTGTATAGTGTTATATTACATAGTTTTAGTTTTTTATCGTTGGATAAAATGTAAAGACAAATAAAGTTTTTTTATGCTTCGTCTACGAATATCCAAATTTTTATTCCTAAGACTCCATAAATAGTTCGAACTGTATAGGAACAATAATCAATTTTAGCTTCAATTGTTTGTAAAGGAACTCTGCCTTCTCTGATCCATTCAACACGTGCAATTTCTTTTCCGTCGATACGTCCTGCAATTTGTACTTGAATTCCTTTTGTATTCGCCTGTTCAGTTAATTCAATAGCTTTTTTCATTG